TGGAAGTAAACATGTTAGTAACAGAACCTTCTTCAAAAAGGTCTAAAGGATAAGCTACATAAGCAATATATTGATTTTCCTCCCCGACAACGGGCTCGATGTGGTAGCATCTTCCTTTGTAACGATCAAGACTGGTAAGTCCATCAGTCCAAACAGTTGTCCATGTACCAGTAGAAGACTCGGCTGCTACCGCAGCCCCTGCTTCCTCAGGCGGAACTCCGGGTTGAGGAGTTACTCGGAATGCTGCCAAGATATCAGTATCTTTGGTTTCGTAGTCAGGAGTATAATAAGTCAATTTGTAATCTTTAACACCAGCTTTAAATCCAGCACTTGCTTTAGTCTCTGTTTGTGGTGACATAAGTCCCTCCCTACAACTCATGAATTAAGAATTCTCACAACAACAAGGTCTACTCGATATGAATTAGGCATGAATGAAACCTTTACCAAAAATCTTTCAAAAAATATTCAATATTCAATTAATATTATCAACTCATTAAAATGTTATGTTAAAATGGTTTGTTATTAGACCATGTATTTAATTCACCAAATACATCATTATTGTATACTCTTTGATATATATAGCGCAACCCAATCCAATCCTAATCTTTGTTTTGCAGGTTTATAATTGAATTGATCCCTTTCTTATTTTGAATCTAAATATCTAAATACTGAGAAAAATTCCCTCTTGACAGTAATATATGTTGTATATGTAAATCCTAGATGTGAAAATAGGCATCATTCATCCACGAAAGGGTATAATATAAAGAAAAGACGGAAATCCATATGAAAAATCCAAAATAAAGAACAAAGGCCAATAAGATCGAAATAATGAATCATAAATCGAGTTCGGGTTCGAATTCCATAAGTAATATAATATGGATCTTATTTTCTATAATGATAGAGAAATGAAACACATTTATTTACGATTTCATCTACTTGCAATTTTTTTTTGAAAAAAAAAAAAAGATTGGCTGAACTTGAAAATTTACTCATTCAATGAGTAAACGATTGAATTGGATTCGGTTGGTTGGTACCAACTAAATCGAGTGCTATCTCCCATTTATCTCTTATTGAATTAACTGATCAACTTGCTATCGGACATTTATTTTCGATTCGATTTGGTATTATTCCAAAAAGGATTTCGACATATTTCACTTTATTATAATTATGAGAATCAATCCTACTACTTCTAACCCTGCGGTTTCCACACTTGAAGAAAAAAACCTAGGGCGTATCGCTCAAATTATTGGCCCAGTACTGGATGTCGTTTTTCCCCCGGGCAAAATGCCTAATATTTATAACGCTTTGGTAGTTAAGGGTCGAGATACTGTCGGTCAGCAAATTAATGTGACTTGCGAGGTACAACAATTATTAGGAAATAATCGAGTTAGAGCTGTAGCTATGAGTGCTACAGATGGGCTGATGAGAGGAATGGAAGTGATTGACGCAGGAGCTCCTCTAAGTGTTCCAGTCGGCGGAGCTACTCTCGGGCGAATCTTCAACGTTCTTGGGGAGCCTGTTGATAATTTAGGTCCTGTAGATACTCGCACAACATCTCCTATTCATAGATCTGCGCCTGCCTTTATACAGTTAGATACGAAATTATCAATCTTTGAAACAGGTATTAAAGTGGTAGATCTTTTAGCTCCTTATCGCCGTGGAGGAAAAATCGGACTATTTGGGGGAGCTGGAGTAGGTAAAACAGTACTCATCATGGAATTGATCAACAACATTGCCAAAGCTCATGGAGGCGTATCCGTATTTGGCGGAGTAGGAGAACGTACTCGTGAAGGAAATGATCTTTACATGGAAATGAAAGAATCCGGAGTAATTAATGAAAAAAATCTTGCAGAATCAAAAGTAGCTTTAGTCTATGGTCAAATGAATGAACCGCCGGGAGCTCGTATGAGAGTTGGTTTGACTGCCCTAACTATGGCAGAATATTTCCGGGATGTTAATGAACAAGATGTGCTTCTATTCATCGACAATATCTTTCGTTTTGTCCAAGCAGGATCAGAAGTATCCGCATTATTAGGCAGAATGCCTTCTGCAGTGGGTTATCAACCTACCCTTAGTACAGAAATGGGTTCTTTGCAAGAAAGAATTACTTCTACCAAAGAGGGATCTATAACTTCGATCCAAGCAGTTTATGTACCTGCGGACGATTTGACCGACCCTGCTCCTGCCACTACATTTGCACATTTAGATGCTACTACCGTACTATCAAGAGGATTAGCTGCCAAAGGTATTTATCCAGCAGTAGATCCTTTAGATTCAACGTCAACTATGTTACAACCTCGGATCGTTGGCGAGGAACATTATGAAACTGCGCAAAAAGTAAAACAAACTTCACAACGTTACAAAGAACTTCAGGACATTATAGCTATTCTTGGGTTGGATGAATTATCCGAGGAGGATCGTTTAACTGTAGCAAGAGCACGAAAAATTGAGCGTTTCTTATCACAACCCTTCTTCGTGGCAGAAGTATTTACTGGTTCTCCAGGAAAATATGTTGGTCTTGCAGAAACAATTAGGGGGTTTCAACTGATCCTTTCCGGAGAATTAGATGGTCTGCCCGAGCAGGCCTTTTATTTGGTGGGTAACATCGATGAAGCTACCGCGAAAGCTATGAACTTAGAAGTGGAGAGCAATTTGAAGAAATGACCTTAAATCTTTGTGTACTGACTCCTAATCGAATTATTTGGGATTCAGAAGTGAAAGAAATCATTTTATCTACAAATAGTGGCCAAATTGGTGTATTACCAAACCACGCCCCTATTGCCACGGCTGTAGATATAGGTCTTTTGAGAATACGCCTCAACGACCAATGGTTAACGGTGGCTCTGATGGGTGGTTTTGCTAGAATAGGGAATAATGAGATCACCATTTTAGGAAATGATGCGGAGATGAGTACTGACATTGATCCGCAAGAAGCTCAACAAGCTCTTGAAATAGCTGAAGCTAACTTGAGTAGAGCTGAGGGTAAGAGACAAGTGATTGAAGCGAATCTAGCTCTCAGACGAGCTAGGACACGAGTAGAGGCTGTCAATGTTATTTTCTACTAGTCAATACATCAAAATAATCAAAAGAAGTTTTTTAGAAGTTCTTTATTATACACCACATTTAGATTCTGCCAATTGAAGACAATCAAGTCTAATCTGATACAACGAAAAAAAGAAGATGGGTAGAAAAACTTATTAGATACCATTGCATTGACTCCGGTATCTAATAAGTTCTACCTACTATTGGATTTGAACCAATGACTCCTGCCGTATGAAAGCAATACTCTAACCACTGAGTTAAGTAGGTAATTTATCACCGCAAAAGAAGACCCATCACCCCGGGGATTATAGATAGAATCTAATTTCTAAGCAATACCAATCTGTTAACAGTAAACGGATCAGAGAGTTATCATGTGGGATTAGGGAATATCCATCTTGACAAGAAATTATCTATATGTTAAGATGTCTATGACAAGGGCTATAGCTCAGTTAGGTAGAGCACCTCGTTTACACGTGCGCCAATGCTTTTCAAGGGAGCTTATTATGCAGTGAACATAATTCATCTTATTGAAAAATCAATGTCTTACTCCATAGATTCGAGAGAACAATAGCCTGACAAATATTTGGTTCGGTCCGATTTTGGTGCGAATTTTGGTGCCAAATCAAATAGAACCCGTCATTGATTTGATAGTTGATAAGGGAAATTACCCAGCCCATTCAATGCTAGGCATAATGAGTATAAGGGCTTCAAAAAAAAAAAACCTCTTTTCGTCCTATGAACTTTAAGGTGTATGAAGTCTCATATTCGACTCTTGCAGCGGAACGATAGAGACTCCATTTAACTTAGGTTGATCTAAGCCGAAAGCAGACCTAAGTCAAGGTAACCCTTCTTTGAAACACTTTGGTATTGCTACTAGATCTGAATACAAATAATGAATCAGAGCACATGGAGCCAGCTCATTATCTTCCTGTAAAGAAAAGATATGGTGGACTAACTGATCTTTACATCAGTTGATGAAAGAGCCCAATGCAACAAAAAAAATGCATGTTGGGTCTTTGAAACAGTTCGAATCATTTCGATAATAATCAGTTTGATCTGTTTTACCGAGAAGGTCTACGGTTCGAGTCCGTATAGCCCTAATACATTCTATTTGTCTATTTTTGTATAGACATTCTATTTTTGTTTAGTATAGTTTTCATTTCCTCATTAGTACTTGTTTATAGACTGAACAGACCAGACCGTTGGTTGTTTCATAGAAATGAAATGAAAGCATTACCACATATTTATGTAAATACATAGGGACCAGAAAATAAAAACAATAATTCATTCCAATGGATCTAATCAGATCAGTATCTGTCAAATCTAGGACAAGAAAAAGAAAGAAAATATAATCGTTGGATGCATTAGATTGTGTTTACGTATTCGTATTTGTATAAAATCAATAGAAGCAACGACGATCCTTTACCTGTATTTTAATGAAAAGAATACTTCGAATATGTTAGGAATCCCTAGACATTTTTGACCCCAAAAATTTTTTCGGTTTTGTTCGGTTTTGATAATAACTATATCTTATTTCATTTTATTATTTATACATTAAATAACATTATATATTTACATATAATATATATAAGATTACATATTTTCTATATAAGAAATATATATTTCTTATATAGAAAATACACTAAAATAGAAAATACAAAGAAATAAATATAAGGAAATATCAAGAAAAAACCATAGTATTACGTTTCCAAATTATGAAACATAGTTATAGTATTACTATTCATTAGAATACATTAGTAATAGAATATTCTATTAGGTTAGATTAGTATATTTTACTATTTAATTAAATTTCTTTTATTATTTAGAATTTTATTATTTAATATTTTTTATATCTTATATCTATTTTTTTTTCTAGAGAATAGAGAAAGCGAGACAAAGCGAGAGAGTTTTGTTTGTGTACGAACGCCTTATGTCTACACCATATCTAAATATAATCG